AAAATTTTTAGGTCAAAAATGAATATTTGTGAACAGTGTAGATATCATTTGAAAATGAGCAGTTCAGATAGAATCGAACTTTCGATTGATCCGGGGACTTGGGATCCTATGGATGAAGATATGGTCTCTATGGACCCCATTGAATTTCATTCAGAGGGGAAACCCTATAGAGATCATATCGATTCTTATCAAAGAAAGACAGGTTTAACTGAAGCTGTTCAAACAGGCATAGGTCAACTAAATGGTATTCCCATAGCAATTGGAGTTATGGATTTTAAGTTCATGGGAGGTAGTATGGGATCTGTAGTAGGCGAGAAAATCACCCGTTTGATCGAGTATGCTACTAATCGATCTCTACCTGTCATTATTGTGTGTGCTTCTGGAGGAGCGCGCATGCAAGAAGGAAGTTTGAGTTTGATGCAAATGGCTAAAATATCTTCCGCTTCATATAATTATCAATCAAATAAAAAATTATTCTATGTATCAATCCTTACATCTCCTACAACCGGTGGAGTAACAGCCAGTTTTGGTATGTTGGGAGATGTCATTGTTGCTGAACCTAATGCCTACATTGCATTTGCGGGCAAAAGAGTAATTGAACAAACATTGAATAAGACAGTACCCGATGGTTCACAAGCGGCTGAGTATTTATTCCATAAAGGCTTATTTGACCCAATTGTACCACGTAATCCTTTAAAAGGTGTTCTGAGTGAGTTATTTCAGCTCCACGGTTTCTTTCCCTTGAATCAAAATTCAAAAAATGAATAAAGTATAGTACTAAATTCAGTTATTTGTAGCGAACAAATATTTAGTTCATCGTAATCAAAAAAAACGAAAAAGGATGGTGTTTTCTTTGATGACATAAGTTCTACTTGTAATAAGAGTTAGAAGTTTCGGGTAATTACTTTTTCGTTTTTCCTCCAGATCTATTTTTTTATCCTACCTCTATTCATGATTAGTAATCACGAACCTTCTATCAACAGGATAGAAAAGTGAATTTCTCCCTCCGAGGAATTAGAATTAGGGAAAATCAAAAAAAAATTATCTGGCCTTCTTACGTATTAATATAGACAATAAAAAAAAAATATCGAAATCAAAATAAAAAGAAATAAATAGAAAATAGAGAATAGAAGTTATTTCTATATCTATCGATAACCCCCATTTTTTACTATGAATCCCCGTTTGTTGGATGGATCGAATTAGTTAGAGTCGCAAACTCCTAATAAAATCTTTTATTTTCATAATAAACTCCTTATTAGATTAGAAAGATAGAAAGAAATAAGGATGGGAAAAGAATAAAAAAATTTATTAATAAAGCGAATTATCATACATATTCGTGTAGAAAGATGAATAGGTACACTTATCTTATTTAGTTCTACATTCCTTGCACTTATTAACTACTTCTTATTAACTACTTATTAACTACTTATAAATATTAATTTCTTATAAATATTAATTTCTAAATATTAATATTTATAAGAAATTATTAATAAATAATTTATTTTTATATATAATAAATAATATTATTATTATAAATATAATACAGTTTATGATATATACTTAGGATAGATATACTTATCATATCATAAGATATCTTTCTCTTTCTAATAGATAGAAATATTAAATCGAGGCACCCATTCTATGACAGATCTCAACTTACCCTCTATTTTTGTGCCTTTAGTGGGCCTAGTATTTCCGGCAATTGCAATGGCTTCTTTATCTCTTCATGTCCAAAAAAATAAGATTGTCTAGATCCGATGGGACCAAATCTCATCAATTTATTTCAACACTGGATCATAATACAGATATTTATTTAGTGTAATATGGTACGATATGTGACTCTTTACGAACACAAATGAAAGAACTATTATGCATTTATGCGGATACATGATATCCGCATAAATGCATGTATATGCAGGTATAGCTGGTTAAATTCAAAATGGATCGGCGAATATTTTATTTAAATGGAAAGTCAATGTATCTAACAAATTACTTCTAACGGTTTACATCAGAATAGTGCTAGTTAATGAAAGTTACTTCGGGATCAAGAAAGTAAAATTCATTTGGGTTATTCTCTCAATTCCAATCGAATGCAACTGGATCTAGTAGAGTATGAATTGGCGATCAGAACATATATGGATAGAACTTATAATGGGGTCTCGAAAAACAAGTAATTTTTTCTGGGCCTGTATCCTTTTTTTAGGTTCACTAGGATTCTTAGTGGTTGGAACTTCCAGTTATCTTGGTAGGAATCTTATATCCGTATTTCCATCTCAGCAAATTCTTTTTTTTCCACAAGGGATCGTGATGTCTTTCTATGGGATCGCTGGTCTATTCATTAGCTCCTATTTGTGGTGCACAATTTCATGGAATGTAGGTAGTGGTTATGACAGATTCGATAGAAAAGAAGGAATAGTGTGTATTTTTCGTTGGGGATTTCCTGGAATAAATCGTCGCATCTTCCTTCGCTTACTTATGAGAGATATACAATCAATCAGAATGGAGGTTAAAGAGGGTCTTTATCCTCGTCGTGTCCTTTATATGGAAATCAGAGGCCAAGGAGCCATTCCCTTGACTCGTACTGATGAGTATTTTACTCCACGAGAAATTGAACAAAAAGCTGCCGAATTGGCCTATTTCTTGCGCGTACCAATTGAAGTATTTTGAAATGAACTGAAGAAAAAATGGAAAAAAACTTGCCAATTTCCTTTTTAATACAACCGTCGACTCTATCTGATATTTCTCTGAAGTACGAGTTCTATAAAAAGGTATTGAACCCATGGGTCTATTTCCTATTTTTGTGTAATAATTTAGATCTAGGATCTAGAAGGAAAGGAATATAGAAATAGAATAAGGGTCCTTTTAGGATAAAAATGAAAAAAAAAAAGAAAGCCTGGGTCTCCCTCCCATATATTTCATCCATAATATTTTTGCCCTGGTGGGTCTCTCTCTCATTTAATAAATGTCTGGAACCTTGGGTTACTAATTGGTGGAATACCGGGAAATCCGAAACTTTTTTGAATGATATTCAAGAGAAAAACGTTCTAGAAAGATTCATAGAATTGGAAGAACTATTCCTCTTGGATGAAATGATAAAGGAGTACCCGGAAACGCATATACAAAAACTTCGTATAGGAATACACAAGGAAACGATACAATTGGTCAAAACACACAATGAATATCATCTCCATATCATTTTGGATTTCTCGACAAATATAATTTGTTTCGCTATTCTAAGTGGTTATTTTATTCTGGGTAATGAAGAACTTGTCATTCTTAATTCTTGGATTCAGGAATTCCTCTATAACTTAAGTGACACAATAAAAGCTTTTTTGATTCTTTTAGTTACTGATTTATGGATCGGATTTCATTCGACCCATGGTTGGGAACTAATGATTGGTTCGGTCTACAACGATTTTGGATTGGTTCATAACGATCAAATTATATCTAGTCTTGTTTCCACTTTTCCAGTTATTTTAGATACAATTGTGAAATATTGGATCTTCTATTATTTAAATCGTGTATCTCCTTCACTTGTAGTTATTTATCATTCAATGAATGAATGAAGAACTCATTTGATCTCCTGATATCAATCAAATCAGAATCTTTCTTCGTATATAAAGAAAGCATTTTCAATCTTACTTAATTCTTTATACTTCTAGCTCTTCAAGGTATTCGTCCTATATTCCAGTACAATTATCCCAGTACAATGACAGACTCATGTATAGGGAACTATACTAGCTACCTATCTAATTTATTGTAGAAATTCCGGGATCAATGATTGGACATGCAAAATAGAAATACTTTTTCTTGGGTAAAGGAACAGATGACTCAATCGATTTCTGTATCGATCATGATATATGTAATAACTCGGGCATCTATTTCAAATGCATATCCCATTTTTGCGCAGCAGGGTTATGAAAACCCACGAGAAGCAACTGGACGAATTGTATGTGCCAATTGCCATTTAGCTAATAAGCCCGTGGATATTGAAGTTCCGCAAGCCGTGCTTCCTGATACTGTATTTGAAGCAGTTGTTCGAATCCCTTATGATATGCAACTGAAACAAGTTCTTGCTAATGGTAAAAAGGGGGCTTTGAATGTAGGGGCTGTTCTTATTTTACCCGAGGGATTCGAGTTAGCCCCCCCCGATCGTATTTCTCCCGAGGTGAGAGAAAAGATGGGAAATCTGTCTTTTCAGAGTTATCGTCCCAATAAAAGAAATATTCTTGTGATAGGTCCTGTTCCCGGTCAGAAATATAGTGAAATCGCCTTTCCCATTCTTTCCCCCGACCCTGCTACGAGGAAAGACGTTCACTTCTTAAAATATCCCATATATGTAGGTGGGAACAGAGGAAGGGGTCAGATTTATCCTGATGGGAGCAAGAGTAACAATACAGTCTATAATGCTACATCAGCAGGTATAGTAAGCAGAATAGTACGTAAAGAAAAAGGAGGATATGAAATAACCATAGTTGATGCATCGGATGGACATCAAGTGGTTGATATTGTACCTCCAGGACCAGAACTTCTTGTTTCAGAGGGTGAATCCATCAAGCTTGATCAACCATTAACAAGCAATCCCAATGTAGGAGGGTTTGGTCAGGGAGATGCAGAAATAGTGCTTCAAGATCCATTACGTGTCCAAGGCCTTTTGTTCTTCTTGGCATCTGTTATTTTGGCACAAGTTTTTTTGGTTCTTAAAAAGAAACAGTTTGAAAAGGTTCAATTGTATGAAATGAATTTCTAGGCCCAGAAATTCCTTAACATCAAGTTGGTAAAAAGCAACAAATTATTGTCGATCGATACTTATGTATGATCAAAAAATTCTGTAAACCCTTTTGTTTATACTGTTTTTGTTTTGTTTGTGGGATGTCTGGAATTCATTACGTGTATCCCATTCCTAGTAATAGACTATAGGCATACAAATATAAAGGAAGAGAATACAAGGGAAGGATGGGAAAAATGAAAGGAACAAATACTTTTAGGAGGGATTACTA